CCAAGCCTCTGCCATTTCAGAATCTCCTTGTTGAATGGCCTGTTCTCCACGGTCGGAATAGGCGGGTCAATTCCCTCCCTGAGAACCGTACTTGAGAGTTTCCTACCTCATACGGCTCGACAACCAACTCTTTTGTTTTGGTGTACCAGTTTTTTCACTTTAACCTCCTTTAACTTTATATCTAATTGAATGTCTAATTCAATGAGATTTCTTATAGATATTCAGTTTTTCTTGGATTAAACAAAAGAGAGTAATTATATGAGTTTAAAACTTTGATTTTGATTTAATTAATATATTAATTAATATAATAAGTTTTATCTTTTCTCCTACCTTCAGAAAAAAAGGCATGTCCACTGTTATTAGATATTAGAATTTTCTGAAAGGTAACTATCCCGCTTTCATATAAAAAAATTTATATAGAATCTTTGAAAAAGACTTTTTTTCATACTTCATAAAAAAGAAAAAGACTTACTGTCTTTAGGATCTGATGCTACACCGCTGCTCAATACCTTAGGGGATCCACTCTATTACATAAGTAGATTCCTAAGATTTATCTCATATTATGATATAAATAAACAGCTCTTGTTGTATCGGTCCAAAACCTTTCCAATTGATCTTTACGGTGCTTCCTCTATCAATTGAATCTTTTTTATCCATAGAAAAGAAAGTATTTAGGCATATCTAGTCTTCACTTCATATTTCGATCTATGAAGTTTATTTATTTGCTACAGCTGATAAAAAATCGTTTTATACGATGCTTATGTAGAAAGCCCTTTTTTGTGTTTCTAGTATTTCATTAACTAGCTGTTCGTTCTTTTTTTCTATAGTGGAGATAGTCGCACGTAATGACAGATCACAGCCATATTATTAAAAGCTTGTGGTAAAAAGGGGTTTCGTTCTAATGCCCGAAAATAATATTCTAAAGCTTTGGTATGTTCCCCATTACTTGTGTGGATAAGGCCTATATTATAGAGTATATAACTTCGATCATAGGGGTCAATTTCTAGTCGCATAGCTTCATAATAATTCTGTAATGCTTCCGCATAATTTCCTTCAGATTGAGCCGACATCCGTTACGGTCGTCATTCGCTTTAACGAATTCTCCGTTTCAGAACCGTATGTGAGATTTTCATCTCATACGGCTCCTCCATTAGGTGCATAATGAAAATAATATATGGAAAAATTTGATGTCATTATGAACTAAGCGGGGCTAATGTTTTTACAAGAAATCCCTAGCCAACCTTCTTGCAAAAGATCTTTTCTTACTACCAAGTGGGTTCATGCTAGATAAAAATAAAAAAGGAAACTCTAAAAATTTCTTTGTTCTCAACGCCCCTAAATTTCCAGGAATTCGTCACTTCAACAGTCTTCAATGGTTATACGGGTATCCAAAGTACGAATGAGATGGATGTTTATTGTTCCAACCATTTTAATTAGTCCCAATCCCAAAGAAAAAGAAGAAAGAAAAGGAATCGTTTTGAAGAAAGTTTTCGTGTTGTTGATTTCTCGGCGTAGTGCTTCTTCCCCTATGCCTCCTATTCGTATATTGTATTAGTGTCGTAGGATTGATCTGTAATACGGGAACCATAGGTAAAACCTTTTGCTCAATACTAGAATTCACAATTGAAGTATCTAAGGCTGCATTAATCGTGGATACATGACAGAAGGAATTGCTTTTTTTTTATATTATAAACTTCACCTTCAAAAGCGTAGATTTTTTTCAATACTCGTTTTTCTTTCTATTCCAAATCGGCGAGAAATCAAAAAATAATGATAATCAAATCGCACCATCTCTGTAATAAGTAAATGCCTCTTTTTCTCCGGAAGTTGTCGGAATGACTCGTAATAAGATATCGGCTACAATTGTAAAGGTTTTATCAATAAAATTTCCATTTATACGCGATCTTGGCATAGGTAGTAATCCATTCTATAACTCTTTTTATTTCCTTTACCTTTTCTTTTGTGAGAAAATTTTCTCACAAATAAAGGAATTGTATAGTACGAACTAACATAAAAGCGGACTCGTTAAAATAACAAAACTCGTTAAAATAACAAAACCTTCTATCTACTTCCAATTTTTTCCGGTCAAAAAAGGTATCTATTAACCATAATCTAAAAAAACGATGAATAACTCGCTATTCACCCAGGTACTCAGTCATAATCCTGATGTCGGAGAGATGGCCGAGTGGTTGAAGGCGTAACATTGGAACTGTTATGTAGACTTTTGTTTACCGAGGGTTCGAATCCCTCTCTTTCCCTACTTTCAACTAATTCACCAATCTTACGTGATTTACCACAATGTATCAAATCAAATAAAAAAGAATAGATATAAAATCTACCTTGTTTTTATTTTAAAATAGATTCTCTATTCCTAATTTCGTTGATATGGGAAATGCTGGGAAGAGCAAACAAGGGATCCAAACCTCCCTACCAATCTATGATCCATGAATAGGAAAAAGATTCCCCGACAAAATCCCTTACCTTGTGCCTTTTTAATCAAAAAGGAGGGCAAAGGGGAGTTGTCCGAACTCTTGTTTTTAGTTATTTGTTTTACTTAAGTTAGGTTTATTAAGTCTGTCGAGAGTAATATTCTACGACAAGCAATTCATTTATTTTCAAACCGACGCATTTCCTATCTATTATTTGATTGACTAACCCTTCATATTGGAATGTGTGAAGAGTCAGGTGGGTTGGCAATTCCTCGGGGGCAGATGAATCAAGAAGATTTTGAACCAAAGTTCTAGAATTTTGTTCATCCTTCACTGTAATAATATCTCGGGGTTTGCAGCGATAACTTGGTATATCAACTATACGACCATTAACTAAAATATGTCCGTGGTTAACTAATTGGCGCGCTTGAGGAATAGTCAAAGCCATGCCGAATCGAAAAAGGATGTTATCCAAACGCATTTCAAGTAATTGTAGTAAAACTTGACCTGTTGACCCTTTGGCTTTTCCGGCGATACGAACATATTTAAGTAATTGGCGTTCTGTAAGACCATAATGAAACCGCAATTTTTGTTTTTCTTCTAAACGAATACGATATTGAGATTTTTTTCCGGAGCGTGATTGGTTTCTAAGATCGCTTCCTGCCTTAGGCCTTTTACTAGTTAGTCCCGGTAAAGCCCCCAGACGCCGTATTTTTTTAAAACGAGGCCCTCGGTAACGTGACATAAAGACTCCTTTTTTTATTGAAATTGTACAAAACTAAACAAAATTAAAACTGAACTAAATGATAATGATAAATGACGTGAAATCCACTCCAATAAACTATTGGAATACAAAGAGTAAGAAGATATATTCTCTCAATATACAGATTTATTTTATTGTATATACAATATATATAAATAAAATAAATCACAAAAAGTTTCCTTTATTTTCTTTATTTATTTTGCAAAGATCTAACCCTTTTACCCAATATATATTCCTATATGGAATATGGAAGTTTATATAACATAATATAAATGGAGTGGTAACTCTTGGAAAAAGGTGAAAGAAGTCTTTTCAATCTTCTTTGATTTTGAAAGTACATTAAAAATCATGTAAAAAACCGAAAAAATATGGAAAAGCCGGCTATCGGAATCGAACCGATGACCATCGCATTACAAATGCGATGCTCTAACCTCTGAGCTAAGCGGGCTCAAATAAAATAGCGCATGCATACAAATTCACTAAACTACTAGATCATATCAATTAACTATTCTATTCATATTTTTCTTATCTATTTAGAATTAATCATATTCTATATATTCTAGAATAGAATATAGCTCAAATAAATAGTGACTATCATTACCTAAATAAAACATAACCTTAATTAATTAATAGAATATAGCAATATATCGACTTTCTAATTTTGATTTCATTAGTTTCTAAATAAGAAAATCTTAATTAGATAAGAAATCTTTTTTTTTTTTAAGTTAAATGATATCTAATTTGAAATTCTTATTTTTTTTTGTTCTAATCTGATGCTATTATTATTATTTTATACTTTTTGTCTTTTTATTTTATTTCTAATATTATAGAATTATTAGAATTAATATTCGAAATGAATATTCAAATAGAATTTTTGAGAATTATTCGAATTTTAAATCCACGAAGTAGACTTAGAATTTTTTTCCATTGCACATTGTAGAATTCCAAGTTTCAATAATAATCATAAATTTCTTTTCATGGAAGTTAAAAAAAATCGACCGTTCGACTACTTCTTCAAATTTAAGACAAAGATGAGAAAAGAAAGAACATATATATGTTATGTAATATATAACCATATTGAATTGCAAATACAAAAATGATACAATCTTTGTTGATTAGACTAAATCAATATGGATGGGGCTAAAAAAAAAATGAAAGAAGATACCAAAGAGATAAACCAAGTATCTATATGTAATGAATTCCAAGGTTTCGGCATAAGAAAAAATGGAAAGACATCATAATGAGATCCTAATCTCAAAGCAAAAAAGGGGATATGGCGGAATCGGTAGACGCTACGGACTTAATTGGATTGAGCCTTGGTATGGAAACCTACTAAGTGATAACTTTCAAATTCAGAGAAACCCTGGAATTAACAATGGGCAATCCTGAGCCAAATCCTAGGTTACGCGAACGGAGTTTAGAAAGCGAGAAAAAAGGGATAGGATAGGTGCAGAGACTCAATGGAAGCTGTTCTAACAAACGGAGTTCACTACCTTGTGTTGAGCAAATGATTCACTTCATAGTCTGATAGATCCTTGGTGGAACGTATTAATCGGACGAGAATAAAGATAGAGTCCCATTCTACATGTCAATACTGACAACAATGAAATTTATAGTAAGATGAAAATCCGTTGACTTTTAAAATCGTGAGGGTTCAAGTCCCTCTATCCCCAACTCTACTCCCCAAAAAAGTCTGTTTGACATCTTACCTTTGTTTTTTAGTTATTCAAAAATTCATTATCTTTTTTCATTCATCCTACGCTTTTACAAACTATAAATTTTTTTGTATTATTATATACAAGTCTTGT